CTGGAAATTATACCCGGAGCAGGAGATTCAATTAAGCGAGATTCCGAAGCGACAATTTCGCCTCTCCCATCAATAGGTTTAGCGAGAGCATTTATAACACGACCCAAGTAAGCCTCGCTCACGGGTATCTGAGCAATTCTTCCTGTTGCTTTTACAAAACTTCCTTCTTGTATCATCAACCCATCGCCCATTAATACAATCCCAACATTTTTGGATTCCAAATTCAGAGCAATACCTCTAGTCCCTTCTGCAAATTCAACTAATTCACCTGACATTATTTCACCAAGACCTATAATACGAGCAATCCCATCCCCCACTTGAACTACGCGACCGATATTCTCAATTCCTACTTTCCTATTATATTGTTCAATACGTTCGCGGAGAATTTTATGAATTTCGTCGACTCGAAGGGTTGCCATTCTTGAATCTTTTTTTTTCGCAAGCAAGGGGAAAAATAATGCCTAAATTCTAAACGAAAGTAGAAGTTCAAGGCCTAATAAATTTTATTATCTCTTCCATTCTATGGCCCCGAGAATGCCAATATTAGCACGAATCGTACGGAAATGTAACTCGGTATTCAAACAACTATTCAGAGTTCCTAGAGCTCCTTGTACGGCTTGTTGGAAAACCCGTTGTCGGACCTGATTCATCGCTCTTTGTTTTTCAAAATAAAGGGTTTCATTTTTAGACTTTTCTAATTGTTCCAAACTAATAGAAGTAGCATTAATCAAATTTGCTTTTTCTCGTTCTATCTCAGAGTATCCATTCATCCGATACTCATCCGCTTCTAGTTCGACTTTCTGTAATCGAAGCTGAGCTTTTTCGAGTTGTTCAAGGGTGCCTCTACGCAATTCTTCCGAATTTCGAATAGTACTTAAGATCCTCTGTTTTCGATTATCTAATAAATCTTTTAATGAAAGTAGATTATCTTGCTATTAAGTTTACAACTTTTATGATCTCTTCCCGAACCAAACATGAATCTTTCGATTCATTTGGCTCTCACGCTCCTTTTTTTCTTTTTTGCTATGTATTTATTATGGCTATTTCCATATTTTTTTTTATGTAATGAGCCTATCCTCTATCCTCTTTTCTCTTTGTATTTCAATATAACGAAACTTATATAAAACTAGATAAATATTAAGAGGACTCTTCCGACTAGATAAAAATCTATCATGGTCAGCAAAGTTGTTTCTTTATTTGTGTTTGCTCTGTTAGTTAATAATTTCAATTTCATTAAGAAAAACAAACTAAATAAATGGAAAATGAAAATTGCTAGAATTCTTTTTTTTTTTTCTTAAATCCAAAAAATTTCTCTTTTTTTTTATACACAGGTCGTCGATTCGGCATTGGAAAAAGGGCAGGGTGCCCTTCTAGTAAATAGTTCAAACCATTTTATCGATATGAGTGTTCTATATCAGATAAATTCTACACTAGCTATTTCCCGTTTAAAGCATTTGGATACTAATAAAGCATTTCGATACTAATATAGTTGTAGAAAGAGTACCCCTTTTTGCCTGGACTTCAAGCAGTTTAGCTTTAACCGTGTTAATGGTCTCACATTATTGGTCTATAGAGAATCAAAGTAAATTTACCAATGAGTCGCGAAATGCTATGGTTCTTCCATATGATTTCTGAAATTATTCAGAAGTAATTCGTCGAGATCGTGCACCTTTATTTATCCCCAAAATACTAAAAAATATTCTAAAGTGCAGCCGGATAGATCCAATCTATTCTTGAAATAGACAACTCGCACACACTCCCTTTCCAAAAAAAATCAATACGCCAACCACTACAGTTAGATTTATTAGATTTGTTGCTAAAATATCGGTATTAAGCCCGAAACTCCCAGCGAATGGCCAGTGAGCTAAAAAAACAAAAGAATGGGTTACATTTTTCATATGCTCTCCTCTTATAGATAGGACGAACAAAGAAGAAAGTTTTTCGATCACTTACTTCGCTCGCCCCTTTTTTATCGGTTTTTTTAATGCAATTTTTTTAATGCAAATAGATTCAATCTAATAATTTCTTTTAGATTAAGTTTTAGGTTGCGTTTGACTTGTGAAAGATCTCCTTTGTTAAAATGTTCCCAAAATTCCTAAAATAAAAGGAAAAAGACTTTCCACTATCCTAAACTAAGGACGGGAAGGAAGAGGGCGAGCATATCTTCTACCTAAATTGATCATGCTCAAATCAACCCTTCCCGGGGTATTGTCTGTCCCGATAAATAAAAAATTCCTGGAATAATATAATAAATAAAAGTATTGATATACTTGGAATTACAGAAGCAAATACCAATTTACTAAAAAAAGAAAAAAGTATCTAATCTAAAGGACTCATTTTCTTTTTTAGGATTAAACAAAAGGGTTCGCAAATAAGAGTGCTAGTGCCACAACCAGTCCATAAATTGTTAAAGCTTCCATAAAAGCTAGACTAAGCAATAAAGTACCTCGTATTTTCCCTTCTGCTTCTGGCTGTCTCGCAATACCTTCTACAGCTTGTCCTGCAGCAGTACCTTGACCAACTCCAGGCCCAATAGAAGCAAGCCCTACGGCCAATCCAGCAGCAATAACGGAAGCAGCAGCAATTAGTGGATTCATGGTGAGTTCCTCGTGTCAAAAAAAAAAGAAATGGTTAAGGATACAATCAACCAAGAAATTATTACTTTTCACTTCTAAGTTCTATTGAAATGATAATCTAAATCGTCCGAACTATTTCGAGATCTCGTTTTTAGTTTCTAATCATTAGAGGTTTGTGTAAATCCATATGATTTTCATTATTCTATTTCTCTTTCTTTCCAACCAACCACCCTTTCATTCCATCCTTTTTTTTTTACTCTTCGATATCCTTGAGTTCCCATTTTTCCCTTTCATCTAATCCATAATAAAAGAAAAAATATAGGAAGAACCCCTATTGAAATCGAACTAATCCAAATCCAATAGGAATCAAATTAAGGTATACAATTGATAACAATATGCTGCATAGAACTGGATATGGAATCCAATTCCATATAGAGGGGAATTCTATAGATCGGATTAGATAATGAATCTAACTTTGAAATAAAAAAAATCCTATATACATTTGTTTCCTCTATTTTGTTTGTGTATTTTCTCATTTTCTATTGAATCCAATCCCAAAATCATTCCGCACAAAAGATGACTGTCTTATAGACATTAAAGATATAGATCTAATCGGATTCCGCCCCCCCCCTGAATGCATATATAATTTAACAATTCCGTAATATAGTCTATTCTCTCTCCTACAACTCTAGGTTATATATTCATACGCATTTCGAACTAGTTAGTTTTCTAACCAGGAGGATTATCTGGAACCATGCATGAATTGGGCTAAGCTAAAAAAAAGACTATTTCGAAAATTAGTCAATTCAATGATGACCTTCCATGGATTCACCTATATAGGCTGCGGCTAACGTTGCAAAAATAAGAGCTTGAATACCGCTTGTAAATAATCCAAGAAACATCACCGGTATAGGGACTACTAAGGGGACTAAAGAAACAAGAACAACAACGACTAATTCATCCGCCAATATATTTCCGAAAAGTCGAAAACTAAGCGATAATGGTTTTGTGAAATCTTCTAGGATGTTAATTGGTAAAAGGATTGGGGTTGGTTTAATATATTTCTCGAAATAACTCAATCCTTTTTTGCTAAGACCCGCATAAAAATATGCCGCTGATGTGAGTAAAGCTAAAGCAACAGTAGTATTTATATCATTCGTGGGCGCTGCTAATTCCCCGTGGGGTAACTCTATAATTTTCCAAGGTAAAAGAGCACCCGACCAATTCGAAACAAAAATAAAAAGGAACATAGTTCCAATAAAGGGAACCCAGGGACCATATTCTTCTCCAATCTGAGTTTTGCTTAAATCTCGAATAAACTCAAGGACATATTCGAAGAAATTCTGACCGTCGGTTGGGATGGTTTGTGGATTCCGAACAGCTATGATAACTGAACCTAGCAAGATAGTAATTACGACCCAAGAAGTGATGAGTACTTGGGCATGAATTTGGAAATCTCCTATTTGCCAATAGAAGTGTTGGCCTACTTCTACGCCTGATATATCATACAACCCCTTGAGTGTTTTAATGGAACATGGTGTAATATTCATATTGTCCTCTGATAAAAATTGAACTTCAAAAAAGGAATTCTTTTGATTCAACCATCTCTTTCTCAACTTAGCTGAAGTATTAATCTTATAATTTTATATTTAGGATACCAAGAAATCGCATCAAATGATAATATATATCAATACCCTCTAATATATATCAATATTCCCCTTCTTTTATCTATGCAAAACAAAAAAGAATAGTAACTGATCTCATAAATCTACGTAGTTGCTTAAGAATTAACTATTCTTCTTAATCTTAATCAACGATTTCTTATATAGAGAGAACGGCCCTCACAAATTGCAAATACTAATTTGTTAAGAATCAATCGAATTGAAGTCATAGTGTCATCGTTGGCAGGAATCGATATATTCGCGAGATCTGGGTCACAATTTGTATCCACTAAAGAAATAGTAGGAATCCCCAAAATGGCACATTCCCGAAGAGCTATATACTCTTTTTGCTGATCAAGGACGATCACAATGTCAGGCAACCTCGTCATATATTTAATCCCGCCGAGATATCTTTGCAAGGTGGATAATTTTCTCTTTAAGATTGCCACATCTCTTTTTGGAAGATGGTGGAATTTTCCCATCTTTTCTTCCGCTCTTAAGTCTCTAAATTGAGAAAGTCTAGTTTTGGTAATCGACCAATTCGTTAACATACCACTGAACCACTTTTTATTAACATAATGACAACGAGACCTTATTGCAGCTGATGCTACTAAATCCGCTGTTCTTTTTTTGGTACCAACAATTAAGAAGCTTTTTCCCTGACTTGCTGCATCAAAAACTAAATCACAAGCTTCTGATAAAAAACGAGCTGTTCTAGCGAGATTTGTAATATGAGTACCTTTACGCTTTGCCGAGATGTAAGGGGCCATTTTAGGATTCCATTTCTTAATACCATGACCAAAATGAACTCCTGCTTCTATCATCTCTTTCAAATTGATGTTCCAATATCTTCTTGTCATTTTTTCCACACTTCCTTTTTTTTTTCTTTTTTTCGTCTTACCATTACGGAATTTATTTCTTTTTGAAGATTAAGAAAGAGCCGAAATATCTTGAAATAAATAATAATTGTTCCGATGGAACCTTCTACTCAGAATTGGCCATTGATACATGATATAAACATAGCCTTAATGAATTAACTGACTTCTTTTATTTAGTAAAATATGAAAATACAAAATCTAAAATCAGACCTGTTAGCATTCTAAGGTCAAAAATCTAGTTTAAATTAAACTAAAAAAAAATCTGCTTTATGGATCCTTAAATCGTATAAATGGGAGTAAATGGGGGTTCTGATGTCTCATAGAAATTGTTTGTTACGTCAGAATCAGAAGAAACTAATTCTGTATGGAGAAACAACATATCTCTCATTTCCGACGTGAATAGATTTTTTTTTTGAATTTCGAAATAAAGGTTCTTGTCTTGTGAGGAACGATGCACAAATTTTTGGAATCCGGTACCAACAGGTATAATTCCCCCCAGAACTACGTTTTCTTTCAGGCCTTTCAACCAATCAATACGACCTCGTAGGGCAGCTTTTGCTAAAACTCGAGCAGTTTCTTGAAAACTTGCTTCAGATATGAAACTTTGGGTATTCAGGGAAGCCCTTGTTATTCCCAATAAGATTGCCCGATAATAGATCGATTCATCCAAAGCACGCCCTGCTCGTTCCGCTCGCAATAGTCCTATTAATTCCCCGGGTAAAAAAACATTAGACATTCCATCTTCGGAAACCCGTACTTTTGATGTTACTTGGCGTATAATAATCTCTATATGTCTATTATGGATCTGTACCCCTTGGGATCGATAAACCTTTTGGATCTTATTAACCAAAGAGATACGACTTTGGGCGATGGTTAGCTCAGCTCCAATCAAGAATCCCCAGGGAATCCCAAGAATTCTTGGTATACGCTCATTCCAATCCTCAATTCTCCTTTCGAGATTCGGCGATAGTGAATCAATTGAACGTGCTTCGAATATTTGTTCTACTTTTGGAAGACCTTGCGTTATATCACTAGATCTCGATTTTTCATATATAAAGGTAACTAACCTATCTCCTTTGTAAAGGGTTTTTCCATAATGACCATGAACAGTTGCTCCTATAGTGGCCAAATAAGGCTTAGCTGCTCTTATAACAAAGGAGTCCATATTAACAATGTAAATTTGACCAGATTTTTTTATGTGCGATTTAAATAGACATACATTTTCACAAATAAATTGTCCAAGCTGAATTATTGCCAATGTCTCCTCCCATGAGTCATGATTGAGAAAGTGCCAATTCAAATGGAGTGCATTCAACATGATGTTACTGTCGAAATTCGAAATCCTTTTATTTTCATCTATTAAAGAGTATTTAAGCCCTTGAAGTACTTGGAAGGTTTGTTTCAAATTGTCAAGGAACAAGTATTTTTTTAACAAGATCTGATTATGCGTTAATAAATAGTAAGATGAAAAAAAATTCGATATATTAGGTACAATAGCCCCTAAGAGCCCAAAAATATCTCGAATAGGAATTCTAGGATTCGATTCTTTTACCGCATTGGAATATTTCGAATTCTTGAATAAACCAATTCGAGAACAGTTGGATGCCGACAAAATCATCAAAGATGGGTAGTCTTTATTTCGATTCAACAAGGTGCCAATAGCTTCTTGATGTTGGCTAAGTGATTTAATCTTCGCCTTGGAATAAAAGGAATTGGTATTGTTGCGATCTAACCTATTATTGGGAATCGGTCCTGCACTTGTCCTATCATACCTTCTTCTTGTATATGAAATAGTGGACTTGACTAACTCAATTCTTAGGAAATCCCGAATCAGATCATTTGTTCTTAACTCAACAAGGGAAGCACGAGCCCCCTCTTTTTCTTCTTGTTCCCAATTCACTACCAAGCAAGTTCGAACGAATTGACTATTCGTGTGATAAATTCTTTGAGTTAACTTGCTATTTTCATGAGAAATAAAATTGACAAGTCGAAGTTGGAGATTATCCTCTTCTTGCAGGAGATCTTGTGGGAAAAGTCTTGCTAAATTTCTACCTTCGTCCATTTCATATGCCACTGCAGGTCGAACCGAAACAAAATACTTTTCCTTGCTTTTGAGAATTTTTTTCCGTTGAACATAAACCCAATTTTTTCTTTTTTTTGAGTCCTTATAATCTTTTTTTTCTCTTTCTGGTGGTATCAAACTGGCGCCGGATATCTTATCCGCCTCTTCAGGAAAATGAATATCTCCGGAAAAGATTTTTAGTTCCGTATGGCTTTTTTTTCTCTTCACTCGGACCAATCCACCTAGTCGACTTCTTGTATTTTTTGTGAGTTGTGTATCCACTCCAATAATACTATTGTCAAGTACCTTTAGCGATGAGGATCTTGGCAAGATATGCAGTTCTTGAAGAATGAAAAAAAACCGATCTACTTCTTTTTGGTATTTTAGACTAAATTCTTTTGTTCCTCGATGCTCAATAAAACCCTCTTTTTTTAAGATAGAATCTTCCTCTGGGCTCCCATATTCGTCCTCTGAGTCTTCCTCTGAGTCTTCTTCTAAAGCCCCGTATTCGTTCTCTGAGCCATCTTCACGACTCCCATATTCTTCTTCTGAGTCTTCCTCTAGAGTTCCATATTCGTCCTCTCGACTTTTATATTCGTTCTCTGGGTTCCCAGATTCTTCTTCTGAATCTTTCTCTAGAGTCCTATATTCGGCCTCTAGGATCCCATATTCATCTTCTAGGATTTCATATTCGTCCTCTAGAGTGCTATATTCGTCTTCTAGGGTTTCATATTCGTCCTCTCGGGTCCTATATTCATTCTCTAGGCTCTCATATTCGTCCTCTGAGTCTTCCTCTAGAGTCCTATACCCTTCCTCTAGGGTCCTATATTCTTCTTCTAGGGTCCTATATCTAAATTTAACAATTCCTGAACCCCTTTTATCTTTTCTGTATCGTGGATCGTCAAAATAAGCAAAAATAGTATTTCTACGTAAAACACCCATAAAGGGTATTTCAATCGAAATCCCCAAACAGGATATTAGCTCTTTTTCTTGTTCTTGATGATATTGTAATGGAATGACGAACCTATTTCTTCGTTTTTTTGCCAACAAATCCGAATTATCTTGAAGAATAGAAGGATAGACAAAATTCCAATGATTGTTGGACACGATTCGATCTGGCGTTAAATAATCAAGAATTTCCTTATCTTTTTTACCAAAAGTATCCAACAGTCTATGGCTTACTTGATCATTAGCCATTGAGAGGTCAAAGATATATCTTCCGTCAAGAGAAAAAGAATACATATTCATTTGATCTTGATCCTTGTGCAGCGAAAAGGATGCTATACTGGATCTGCACATACTTACTGACAATATCCATAAATGGCTTGTTTTTGGTAATCGACGAAGATTACCATATTGATATTCGGGCGCATGGTAAACATCAGTACTCCAGTGCATTTCCCCGTCTGATTCGGAATAAATATGCTTTTGTACCTTTTCTTTAAAATGCAAAGTGGACGTTCCGGCACGAATCTCTGCAATTACTTGTTCGGATTCTACATATTGGTCATTTTGTACTAGAATCAAGCTTTTTAACGGAATATTCACACTATGTAGAATATCCTGACTCTGAATAGTTACACGCAAGTCTATATAGCATAGAAAAGCAGGCTGCCCATGACGGGTACGTGTGGGGTGAACCAAATTCTCATTGAATTGGATTTTTCCATTCGAGGGGGATCGTACAAGGTCGGCAGTACCCCCTGTGAATACTCCACCGGTATGAAAAGTTCTTAATGTTAGTTGAGTCCCAGGCTCCCCGATTGATTGACCCGCAATAATACCTACAGCTTCCCCCAATTCGACCAGATCGCCATGAGTGGGACTCCGCCCATAACATAATTGACAGATCCAAGATGTGCTCCGGCAAGTAAAAGGGGTTCTAATATATATTGGTTGTGCTCGAAACGGTTGTGCTCGAAAGGCAGTTATGAATCGATTGACTAATCCAATTCCAATATCTTGATTTCGAGCAGCAATGCATCGTGAACCAATATATATATCGTCTGCTAATACACGACCAATTAGTGTTTGGACAAAAAGTTTTTCTGTCATCCCATTTTGAGGACTCACAGAAATACCTCGGATAGTACCACAATCTCTTCTACGCACAATAATATGTTGAACTACTTCAACAAGTCTGCGTGTAAGATATCCAGCATCCGCTGTTCGTACAGCAGTATCTACAACCCCTTTACGGGCTCCGTAGCAGGAAATTATATATTCTGTCAAAGAAAGTCCCTCGCGTAAATTGCTTTGAATAGGTAAATCAATCATTTGTCCTTGAGGATCCGCCATTAACCCTCTCATCCCTACTAATTGGTGTACCTGAGATGCATTTCCTCTGGCTCCTGAAAAAGACATTAGATAGACTGGATTAGACGGATCCGTTATCCGAAAATTCGAATTCATTTCTTGTTTCAAATATTCACTTGTAGCATACCATATTTCAACGGATTGGCGTAATTTTTCTACTGCGTGTACAGCCCCATAATAATAGTGTTTCTCCAAAAGAAAACTCTGTTGTTCCGCGTCTTGGACTAACCATCCTTTAGAGGGTATTGTTAAAAGATCCTCGATTCCTAAAGAAATTGATGTAGTAGTGGCTTGATGGAAGCCCAGAGCCTTTATTTGATCCAGTATATGGGATGTATATCCCATTCCGAAATGATCTATTAATCTGCTAATAAGTCGTTTCATAGCAGTTCCGTCTATCTCTTTATTATGAAAGACCAGGTTGGCCCGTTCCGCCATACATAAGTACCCCCTTTTTTGGCTGAGTAGGATTCGACAATTGCTGAGTAGGATTCGACAATAGGCCTGAGTCAGTGATTCGAAAACTTAATTTACTCCCTTTCCTCAATCTTAATTTGCGCGGCAAAAAAGATGGTACTAGCGAAATCGGAATGCCCCCCGAAAGGGGCATCGCCGAATCTAACTTCCTTGTTTAGATAGTGTATGAATAGGCCCGACTAAATCCTTGTATGGCTTCCTCTATTTCTCTATAAAAAGAAATATGACCAAGAGTGGTTCGAATGTATATAGAACGGGTTTCTTTTTTTCTATTTCCGACTATTAGATACTGGGCATAAATTTCATGATAAGTCCCAAAAGATTCATATTGAACTTCAATAGGAACTTCTCTTGACCCAATGACGCGTTGATCTAGTTTCCATCGGAGCCACAATGGACTGTTTAAACCGATTCGTTTCTGTCTATAAGCTCCCAGTGCATCATAGGAACTAGAAAAATGGGGTTCTTTATCTTTCGTATACTTATAATTATTATTATTGTAGTTGACTTTTTTATTTGGATAGTTTCCGCAACTATTATATCTATTTGCACAAATACCTCGACGGTTTCCAATCGTTAATACATAAAGTCCGATAAGCATGTCTTGGGTTGGCACGCAAATAGGATCTCCAATAGCGGGAGATAGGAGATTCATATGAGAAAACATAAGTAAACGGGCTTCCGCTTGAGCTTCCAAGGATAAAGGTAGATGAACAGCCATTTGATCCCCGTCAAAGTCTGCATTGAAACCCTTACACACTAATGGATGTAAACAAATAGTACGCCCCTCTACTAAAGTGGGTTGGAAGGCTTGTATGCCTAATCTATGCAGAGTAGGTGCTCTGTTCAACAGTACAGGATGCCCCCGCATAACTTCTTGAAGTATTTCCCATACAATGGGTTCCTTTTCCCAAATTTTCCTTTTAGCAATCCTGACATTAGAAGTAGCACGTTTCGTGATTAAATCTCGAATTACAAATAGCTGAAAAAGCTTTATTGCTATCTCTAGAGGTAATCCACATTGATGTAATGAAAGTGAAGGACCCACAACAATGACAGAACGCCCCGAGTAATCGACCCGTTTCCCAAGCAGAGTCTCACGAAACCTCCCCTCTTTACCCTCAATTACATCTGAAAGTGACTTGTATACTTTATTGTGACCATCCCTCGTCGGTTGCCCGCGGGACCCACTATCAAGAAGTGTATCCACGGCTTCTTGTACCAATTTTTCCTGGCACATTACTAAATCTGCTGGCGCTAATTCACTTCTTTTTAATAGATAGGCAAGGTTGTTGTTCCGACGGATAACTCTCTTATAAAGTTCATTAATATCCGAAGTAACTACTTTATCCCCAGACCTATAAACAATGGGTCTCAATTCGGGAGGAAGAACCGGTAATAAGCACAAAACCATCCATTCTGGTTCTACATTTGTTTGAATAAAATGTTTCGCCAATTGCATTCGTCTAATTAAAAAAACTTTTCTTATTCGTCTTTTTCTATCTTCCCATTCATCTCCACTATACCCCTCGTCTTCTAATTCCTTCCATTCAACTAAGGAATTCTCTATAATAATTCGCAAATCTAAATCCGCTAATTGTTCTCTAATAGCACCTGCTCCTGTCGCAATTTCCCGATTTCGAAATGTTGCAAAGCCAGGAGTAGAAAAAAAGGGAGAAATGTTGTGGTTACAGGATGAAATTTCATCTTCGAATAAACCTCGTAATCGTAAGAAAGTAGGTTTTTTAGCGCTGGGCCTAGCAAAAGAGAAATCGCCGTATACTAGGCCCTCCAATTTCTTAAGGGGTTTATCTAAAAGATTCGCGATATAACTAGGAAGACCTTTCAAATACCACACATGAGTCACTGGACATGCCAGTTTGATGTATCCCATTTGATATCTTCGTATCCGAGAATCAACAAATTCTACCCCGCATTTTTGACAAAATTTTTCGTCTTCGTTTTCAGCTACGCTCGCTCGAGAATTTCCGCAAGCACAAATTCCGCTTTTTATGGGCCCAAAGATTCTTTCGCAAAACAATCCATCTTTTTCTGGTTTATCGGTTTTATAATGAAAAGTGGAGGGCCTTGTGACTTCGCCAACGACTTCCCCATTAGGTAGGATTTTGTTAGCCCAAGCCTTTATTTGTTGAGGGGAAACGAGTCCAATTTGAAGTTGTTTATGTTTATATTGGTCAATCATAAAATAGAAATAAGAAAAGAATTTATATTTATTCCGATCAAACATCCTCCCTATTAATCTGAAAGTTCTTCTCAGATACAAGGAAATGGTTCAGTTCTAGAGCCAAAGATCGTAGTTCTCGAACGAGCACTCGAAAAGATTCTGGAGGATCCTCGTGATTAGGCACTCTTTTTCCCCAGATCGTAGCATTAAGTATTTCTTGGCGAGCTATAAGATGATCAGATTTATAAGTAAGTATCTCTTGTAAAATATGAGCAACACCAAATCCTTCTAAAGCCCAAACTTCCATTTCTCCTACTCGTTGTCCCCCTTGCTTGGCTCTTCCTCTAACAGGTTGTTGGGTAACAAGTGAGTAGGGCCCAGTAGAACGTCCATGGATTTTCTCATCAACTTGATGAATTAATTTTAAAATATAGGACTTCCCTATTAGAACAGGTTGTTCGAAGGGATCTCCTGTTCTTCCATCAAATATTCTGCTTTTTCCCGGGTACTCGGGTTCAAATACCCATGGATTTTTTGTTTGTTTACTGGCTTCATATAGTTCCGAAAACACAAGTTTTCTTGAAGCCTCTTGCTCATATCTCTCATCAAAGGGTGCTATTCTATAATGTTTCTTTAGCAGATCCCCTGCTAATCCAAGTGAGCTTTCAAATATTTGTCCCACATTCATTCGTGAGGGTACTCCTAGGGGATTGAAGACCATATCAACGGGTGTTCCATCTTGCAAATAGGGCATATCTTGCCTAGGCAAAATTTTTGAAATGATCCCCTTATTCCCGTGTCTTCCTGCTACTTTATCCCCAACTTTGATTTCGCGTTTCTGTAAAATATATACACGAACCATTATGTCGAGGGGGTCCCTCTGGATCCATTTCACATCGATAACGCGCCCTCGTCCACCTATAGGTAGTTTGAGAGAAGTTTCTTTTGAAGTGGATACCTCAAGACCAAAAATGGCCCGTAATAATCCAGCTTCCGCGATATACGAGGATTCGCTAGCTATCTGAGGCGTTAATTTACCTACTAAAATATCGCCAGTTTCTACCCAGGATCCCAACCTCACAACTCCATTTCTGTCCAAATTGCGGAGTAAATGTTCTTCCAGATGTGGTATTTCTTTAGTGATTTTTTCAGCGGAGCCTTGGCTTGTCGTATCCGTCTGAATTTCATATTTTCGGATGTGAAAAGAAGTATAAATATCCTCATATACCAAACGTTCGCTAATTAGTACTGCGTCTTCAAAATTGTAACCCTCCCACGGCATATAAGCTACTAAAACGTTTTTTCCTAAAGCGAGTTCTCCACCAACTGTAGCTGCTCCCTCCGCTAAAATTTGCCCTTTTTTAAAGGATTTACCCTCCGGAACCCGAGGTTTTTGGTGCATACAAGTATTTTTGTTAGAGCGCTGATGAGCAACTAAAGCAATACTTATAGTCTTCCCACTACTTGATAAAAGGATCTTGTGACTATCACTAGAAATGATCTTTCCCTCGCATTCGGCTATAATAGAAACCCTCGAATCTAGAGCTGTTTGGCGTTCCAATCCAGTTCCAACAATACACTTCTCGGACCGAGAAAGTGGAACTGCTTGGCGCTGCATATTAGAACTCATTAAAGCCCGATTCGCATCATTATGCTCAATAAAAGGAATGAGAGAGCCTCCAATAGAAAAATATTGGAAAGGAAAAATACTTCTAACATGAATCTGTTCCCATGCAATAGTAAGAAATTCTTGACGGTATCTAGCTGGAACAACCTGTTCTTCCTGAATACCTTGATTCAAGGATAAAGAATTTCCTGCTGCTATCATATAATATTCATCTCTATTTGGTGATAAATAAACCACCTGTCTCTCTTTTTTTTCTTTTGCTTTCTCAGATATTTCATAAAACGGACTCTCTATAGATCCCCACCAGTGATCAATTCTCGCATGAATAGCTAAAGATCCAGTAAGTCCAACATTGATTCCTTCGGACGTGTCAATTGGACAAATACGCCCATAGTGACTCGGATGAATATCTCGGCTCCGAAAACTTGCAGTTCTCCCCGTCAATCCTCCAGGACCCAAACAACTCACTTTTCGCCCATGAACCGTTTGTGTCAATGGATTGGTTTGGTCAAAAACTTGAGATAAGGGGTATGTGCCAAAGAAGGTTTCATAAGTAGTTATTAATAAAATCGAAGTTGAAGTTGGAGTTACTAAAGTTTGTGGAGTCGGTTTCGATTGACGTATGAATACTCTACGGATAGTTTTTTGAATTGCATGTTGTAAACGGCCAAGAGCCAATCCGAATTGATCTTGTAACAGATCCGCAACCGAACGAATACGTTTATTTTTCAAGTGATTCATATCGTCATCGTCAAGTATACCCGTTCCAAATTTCATTCCAATTAAATGATCCGTAGCGGCCAATACATCTCGTGGTAACAAGAATGTATTGTTCTGAGGTATATCAAGATTCAGTCTCCGATTCATATTTCGTCGACCAACTCTTCCTAATTCACATTTTTGTTGAAAAAATTTCTTTTGTAATTCCTCACATAAGGACTCCGAAAATACCAGGTCCCCGCCTACACAAGCAAATTGTTGATAAAACTCCAAAATAGCTTTTTCTTTTGACTCAATCCTCTTTTTCTCCTTACCATTCGGGAAAGACAAGAAAATTTCGGGGTAGGAAACATTATCTAAAATTTCTCTTAGATTCGAACCCATAGCTGATGATAGAACTAAAATAGATATCTTTTGTTTTCTACTCACGCGAGCCCATATCCTTTCTTTTTTATCAATTGCTAATTCCGATCTTCCTCCCCAATCTGATATTATAGTCCCGGTGTATATAGAAATTCCCTTATGGTCTAATTCCGAGCGGTAGTAAATACCAGGACTTAGCAATATTTGATTGATCACAATCCGATATATTCCATTTATTATAAAGGTTCCTAAGGAATTCATTATAGGAATGTTTCCAATAGAAATGGTTTGCTTTTGCACATCGAAACCAAAAATTAATCTCGCAGATACATATAATTCAGAAGAATAAGTGAGTGATTCATACACAGCATCCCTTTCTTTTATCGAGGGTTCTAGCAATTGATATCCTTTCGCAAATAATTGAAATGCAATTTCGTGATCTGGATCTTTAATTGTTGGAAACTTCTCAAGTTCTTCTGCCAAGCCTTGATTAATGAACCTACAAAATCCCTCGAATTGGATCTGACTAAATCCGGGTATTGTGGACATTCCCTCATTCCCATTCCGGAGCATCTTAATCTTAAGTTTCCTATTTATCGAAAAAAAATTCCATTATCAGCTCACTCTTTATCAATCCCTACGGATCAATCTACCAATCATGGAATCTATATTCTGTTTACTGAATCACATGAAATTCTAGGGAACTCCACATACGTATTTCATATATGTATTTCATACATATGAATAGAGATAATTTTTACGAAAGTTCCAATTTAGCAGGGGTAGAAATGGAATTAAAATGAATTGATAAAAAACTGCTAGAAAAAATTCTGCCACTTAAACTTTAACTTTATGATATTCTAATCAGATTGGATAGGAAAGATTTCTCGTTTTAGCTCCTTTCTATGAAAGAAATAAAGCCATAAAATTTATAAGCACTAGAAAGTTTGACTTTAGTTTGATTTAGAATTTAGAATAGTACGCTTAGTTTTATTTTCAAAAAGAATTTGAAGGTTCTTTTTTGTTTTCTAGTATTTGTAGCAGTAGAATTGCTGAAAAAGAAAGGATTTCGTTGTAGAATCCTAAAAAAAAGTACTTACTTTTTTTTAAGTACTTGCTAATCTAGTTATCCACCTAATATTTAATGCAATGAAAAATTAAAGCATGATTCCCCATAGGGATATGTACATAAGGGGGATCCATAGATAATAATGCTGTTCGGACCAGGACTTTACCTATATACAATTCGGGAAACTTTTATTCTATTTTATTATGCCATTAAAAGGAATGGGAGGAGAGAATACCGATTTAAGAGTCGTTTACTGCTGCAATTCAAAAAAAAAATTCTAGTTCTAGTTAATGGTTCCAATTTGTTCTGAATTTTGCATGGAAATCCATTTTTGCTCCTTTGCCATCTCAATAGAATAGAAAGAAAAGGGAAGTTTTCTAAGCAATGTTTAACATAGAATCCATCGAGGGAAATAAGCAAAACAGGATGCAAAAAAGCAGAAATAGATTTTTTGAAAACGATTGGAAAAAGTAAGTTGAATTACATTCAAGATAAAAGCAAAGGTGTTTTAGTAAGAAAATATGGATGAATACTTCTCGATTTTAGATCGGATTTTTTGGCGGCATGGCCAAGTGGTAAGGCAGGGGACTGCAAATCCTTTATCCCCAGTTCAAATCTGGGTGCCGCCTGATCAATCAAATACTTACCTCATAAGTTGGGGCAAGAGAGTAACTAGGTCTGGCGATACTGGATTTTGAGAATCCATACCATAGTTCTATCCTCAAACTAGGGTTTGTTTTGGCGGCAATGGCCCGTTAGCTACTAACAGAGATGAGGTAGCCTTTCCTTATTCTTTTATTAATTTGATTCGATTCGGGAATTTAAAACTATGAGGCTAAGGTGTCAGAAACCTTCGTATCCACCAAAGGGCCCTAAAGGGCATTCTTTTTTAAATCTAAGATTGAAGAAGGGACTTTGCGAAGAAATCTCAAGACTTCCTAATTATCATACATTTTTTTTTAGTACATCTTACTACATACACTAAAGTAAAGAAAGGCTACAGATTCTGTCGAGAATTAGAGTGAATAGGCTGATCAAAAATCAATTTCAGCGTTGTGGATAAGGTCTCCTCACTCTTTCATAGAAAGATAGAAAGTCGGGAAGTAGGGTTTAGCTCAAAAATAAACAGGGGTAAGGCATGGGTAAGGTAGGTATCCAATAAATATTTATCTATCCTAATTTTATGGTATATTCTGACGTCCTTTGCTTATAAAAATAAAAAGGTAACAAAAGGAAGAAAAAATCTCTCTATTCCCGCATCTTCTATTTAGGACATTTCCCCACTCCTTTTTAAAAAAGATATGTATTATATTTATACTTAATACTCTCCAACTCTACCAAAAATAATATAAAAATTTGTTACGAGTAAATTCCTTTAACTGATTCATCTATAGTCTTAGGGCAGAATTTTGACTCTCTACCCTTAATTCCACTATGATTATTGATCAATAGTAGAATAATTCCTTCATATAAATAGGAGACATAATTTACATGGATATAGTAAGTCTCGCTTGGGCTGCTTTAATGGTAGTCTTTACATTTTCTCTTTCGCTAGTAGTATGGGGGAGAAGTGGACTCTAGGGATACTACTAATTGATTGAGTAGTCCAATTGTAGTATCAACTCTTTAATTGATCGTTTTGCATTAATCATTTTGTCAAACTTTATTTTTTCTCTCTTTCTTTAGTTTTGTTTCACTCTTGTAAAAAACTCTTTTAAGAATAAGAAAGAGTCAGTCGTTCTATTCTACTATGTTCCATTCTACTATAATAGAAAGAAATAGAATAGAAAGAGAAAGAAATAGAATAGAAAGAGCGATTATAGTAATTAAGAATTTCTACTAGAAGTGACGAGTAAAAATAAAGCTCTTTACATAAGAAAATTAGACTTTCTTACACGAAGCTGTTCACAACATATCGCACATTTTCCATTTAGACTCTTTTCTTATTCTTAGAAATTTTTTTTGTTCTTTTTTTTTTTTAAAGGATCTCGCGTGAAGCATCTCGCGTCATTTTTAAGTATGAAAGATTCGCAGGTTTTTTCCTTTTATTTACTTTTTTTTTACTATAGTCTATTCTCGTATTATTTTTCTCCCTCTCCATGGATTCTTTCAATGAAGAATTGTCTTCGATTTTTTTTATTTTGACTTGCTTGAAATTAAGTGGATGCAGTGAAAAAAGAAGTTGAATTAGATTACTATTTCAATCTACTAATCTATTCTATGTAGATTCAAGATAATATAATAGAAAGAATCTAAAGTGTCGTAGAAAAAACTATATGTAGTTCTTTCTACCACACTTTATGATTCCAACCAGATCCTTTCATTTAAGACTTGGATTTTTATTTTGTTTAATCCCTTTTTCATTTCTTCAATGATTAATTGGAATTCCAATTAATCATTTTGGCTGGCAGTTTTTACATAAATAATAAGTAAAAAGGCAGTAGGAACTAGAATGAACAATGCAGTAGCAATAAATGCGAGAATATTTACTTCCATAACCTCTTTATTTTATTTTTTTCACAATAACTCGGGATGTAATCCCATGGAGAGGAAAAGGGGGTATCCTGTAAATTCAAGGGGAGGACTTGCATTCTAATAATACTAAATCAATTCAATATTATGAATATAGGATCTATCAAATCAATTCATGGTTGATAGTGGAATAATATAACATAGGAAGATCCCTTATCCATACTAAGACCAAAATAGATTTTTTAATTGGATTCTGAACCCCTCTATTTTTCATCCTTTTCGACTTTTGCTTTTCTATATATATGTATAGCCAAGAATCTTTCTTATCCAATTTCCCTTCCTTTTTCTTATAGTTATACATACAATTATGTATGTATGTATTATATGACCGACTTTCTATGGGTTACATAGACATCCAAATAAGCAGTAGAAGTAGAAATGAGATGGAGAAAAGAGGATCTTAAATAAAAAAGATATAATATTTTATTTTAATTTAGGAAAAAGAGCGTTTGCTTAGTTTTTTTAGGTTACTATCAATATCTGCTTTTTGGAATCTAAAGATGAGAGCGGATTCATAAAAAAAAGGAGTCGGCAAATGGCCCGAGAATGAGGTAGATTCTTTCCAAGAATTCATTGAATATACACAAAGAAAGTTGGAATTACAAAATGGAAGTGGTGTGGTTTATAATAACCCTCAAAAAGGAACTAATTATATTCATTCTCTAACAATAAACGAATACAATTTGTGTATGGATTCCGGTATTTTACCGGAACTCTATTCCATAAGAGTCGAATAGGAAGTTAAGATGAGGATGGTATCATCATACCATAAAAATAGAGTAATATCCTAAATTATACTAATCCACGTATGATATGTTCGTCTTTCCTTATCAATAAGGGTTCCCCATAGATATTTGATCTTGCCTTCTGCTCCTTTTTTCAGGGAAATTTTTAATGAAAAAGGGAAAGATGAATTTTTCCATTCATTGAATCCTAGTTCGGGACTGACGGGGCTCGAACCCGCAGCTTCCGCCTTGACAGGGCGGTGCTCTAACCAATTGAACTACAATCCCTGCGGGGTGTATGGCATACCTATTCTTAAATAGAACCATTAAGAAGATTCGTCTGTCGTACTCTAAGAAATAGAGTAATCATATACTACATACCCACATATCCTATGTGGGTATAGTGAGAGTGGCATAACTAATATGTCGCGATTTTTTATCCCTAAAAATAAATGATAATCCACCTTTCAATAAGAAAAACTCTTTTCTTTGTTAAGAAAAGAATCAGAGAGATATGGCTTAGAAATATATTTTCCCTTTCTTTTCTCTTTATCCTTTATTTCTATGGATCAGATATTTTTTTTATGGAAGAAATAAATGGATTTAGTGAATATGAACTAAGCCCTAGATTCTTGGGCCGAGCTGGATTTGAACCAGCGTAGACATATCGTCAACGAATTTACAGTCCGTCCCCATTAACCGCTCGGGCATCGACCCAGGAAGAATTTATTCTAGGGTTTTTGATAATCTATAGATTAACCTCTTTTTATAATACTCCCTACCCCCAGGGGAAGTCGAATCCCCGCTGCCTCCTTGAAAGAGAGATGTCCTGAACCACTAGACGATGGGGGCATCACTAGACGATAGTGCTATATGGAACCACTCGTCATTATATTATAATGATAGTATGAGCAGTTTTTTGGAATTGTCAATATAGTCGAAGAGTATAAATAGATCAAAGCAAAGAGTCTTTCCTACTTTTCTGTTATGCTTTCATAGGATTTTTTTTTTAGTTGATGGTTAGGTTAATTCACGGATCATCCCCTGCTTTTTAGGGGAATTCATTTTAAAGGGTATAGAATAAGAATAGATTAAAAAAAAGGATTCTAGATTAGTTCAGTACAGATATTGATTTGATTGCTCTAACAGGAAAAAGAGTCCAATTTCATTTCTTTTTTGCAATTTAAACTCTGTGCTTTGTTTAGTATTCAGACCAAAAATGTGGGCATCTACCACTAAATGAAATCATAAAATTCAAGAAAAAAAAAAAGAAAAAAGTGAATGCATTTAGTAGAAAAGTACTCTACCGGATTTGAACCGATGACTTCTGTCTTGCCGTGGCATTACTCTACCACTAGTGGAAAAGCCCTTTATCGGATTTGAACCGATGACTTATGCCTTACCATGGCATTACTCTACCACTGAGTTAAAAGGGCTTTTTATTCAAAAATTAGCCACTTTCATTTCCCATTATAGGTCTACTGCATAATGTACATAATATATGTATATATTAATTTACATAATATATACATATATAGATATATATCTAGAGATTTTACTAGTTTATTTTCTATATTGAGATATAGAAGTTTATTCGCGGTGAGGTTCAAAAAGGTCAAAGGGGCTATTTTCCAGTGCTCAGAATGTTCTGCAGAATTAGGGACTTTTTTTCTATTGGCTGATCTTATGATGAGAAATTTCTCCATTTATGTTTTATTTCTCCTAATTCTAATGGGGGTATAAAGGAATTCGCGCTCTGCATATACCCATATGGCTGGGTATTAATTTTCAGCGATATACTTCTTATCTGTCTGTTATTGGAGTTTTATCAACAATTTTATTCTAAAAAGTGGGCAGTCGAGTTTATACTGCAGAGTAGAAAATTTATTCTACCAAACAAAGAAAAGAAAGAAAGGGATTGATGGGGACTGTACTGTCTCCTATATTTCTTAGTGTATATTGTAGGAATAATCAAACTATAGAATACGAAGAATACGATCCTAATCGAAATGCATACATTTGGTTCATACCCTAGTGGGATGGTAATAAGAGATTTCTTTTACAGACTAGAGGGAGGCTCTCTAAATCCTAAAGTAAAGGCCCGCGATTGAAGTACCAACTGCTCACTTTTCTCCGTAGATGGAATTCCTCGAATGGCTACCCTTGACAAAGGGTAGCGTTGGTCCCATAATCTACATGTAGCGGGTATAGTTTAGTGGTAAAAGTGTGATTCGTTCTATTAATAACTGAATTTGAAATGATATACTTAAGACATCCTTAAGTTTTTTATATTCATATTCCGATGAAAACTTTAGTTCTTATAAAGGGTTTAATCCTTTTCCTCTCAATAGCATATTGAGGAAGAATATACATTCTCGCGATTAGTATCCAAAGACTAATTAAATTTGCATGCAAAATAAAAATTAGATTATAAGTACAGAGTCGCGAAGCATAATTTTGCATTGGATTAAGTATTCCAATTGAATAAATATGAGTAAAGGATCTATGGATGAAGATACTAAAAAGTTTATTTCCAATCGTAACTAAATCTTCTTTTAGTTAAAAAAGAAATGGAAGCCCAATAGCTAAAAAACGATAGTTTTGGTTTACTAGAACCATCAGGATATTGTTTCAGCTCGGTGGAAACCCAGCTCTTTTCCTCAGGATCTCTTGAATGAAATTAGGGAACGAAGTAAGTAGATTAGATAGATATTTAGTAGAATTTCTATCTCCTACTCTATAGGGATCATCTAGAAAGCGGAGAGCTTTGGTTCCATTCAGACAGAAAAGCTGACATAGATGTTAAGTGGTGAGAATAGCCATATAAGGAGCCGAATGAAATCAAAATTTCATGTTCGGTTTTGAATTAGAGACGTTAAAAATAATCAACCAACGTCGACTATAACCCCTAGCCTTCCAAGCTAACGATGCGGGTTCGATTCCCGCTACCCGCTCCATTCTGTATAAAAAGACTATTCTATTTGTCTAGACATGGTAGAGACTTGTAGTCAACCTTTTTCGTCCACCAGTTTTTGGCCCTACAGAGCGGAGTAGAGCAGTTTGGTAGCTCACGAGGCTCATAACCTTGAGGTCACGGGTTCGATTCCCGTCTCCGCACTTAGCAGTCCAGATAAATAAATGGAGTATTTTATTTGTATAGATATGGTAGAGGGCTATATCCTACTCTTTTTTTATTCAGCAGGCAGAAAAGAAATAAAAGAAAAAAGAAATAAAAGAAAGGCATAGTCTGTCCCCCTTTAAAAGCCATTTTCTCTTGTTTGTCTCGGTGAATCCCGGTTTAGGGCACCC